TCCTCAGGTTAAACTCCCGCACGAAAGAATGCGGACCTAGTCTATTATAAAGTTGGACCCGTCTTAGTTCATCGTGAATTAAGGGCTGCTCCAATACAGGAATGTCCGGAGGTATAATAGGGGGGACCCCCTCCTCCTCGTTGACTTGCGGTTGAATATAGTCCGCGGGGTTAGTTGAGTACCCTGGATCTGGATCTTGCCAAGCCCAAGCCACGTCCATATTTTAAATATAATTTAATAGAAAGAAAAAGTAAAAGAAGAATTCCAACGGAACACGGTTAACAACCCAACAAACGGTTGGGTTCTTTGGTATAACGAAATTGCGAAAATAAACAATACTCAAAATTAGTACAAAAGGCAGAATAAGCACAAATTGCGAAAATATGCCTTTTTCTATAATCATTCGCATTGTGAGATTAAACTTTGGCCGTGTAGAACATGGATTAGCATTATGTCATTCTTACAAGTGATCCCCCATCCATGATTGGAAAAAGTGCTATATGAAGACTTCGAGATCAAATAGAATATGTTTCTTTCCATTCCTCGTGAGCCACTTATTTCTCCGAAACAAGAGATCAAAGTGATTTTTTTCCTTTTTCCCAATAAGTCGACGGACTTACACCATTGGGATACTTCGAATAAACTAGAGTACATATAGGATACACCTGTGTTAAACCCTTTTCTCAAGATATCTTCCAAACTGTTGGGGTCCTTGCTTTGGATGTTGTTCCCCCGGTGTGAAAGCAGTTGGTTTCGTAGTTTTAAAATTCTGCTGATCCCAAGTACTCCATCTCTATCATTGCATATTAAAATATAGAAAGTAAAGAAGAAGAGGCATGACCAGAAGAATTGTGTAAAATACGTAAATTTATCTAGTTGAGGCATGATTCATTTTTACAAGAAAATTCCCTCCATACAGATAGCTTAACTCCGAAAGTCAAGCCCCGAGGAGTAGTGAAGAATATTACTTTTTTGCCTGGTTGTTGACCAATGTAAAGCATGGGACTGAATGAGGCACTGACTGACTTACGTAGTATTCCTTAAGCGTTCTACTTGCATGTCTTAAGCATCACGCAGAACTTCTTCCACTCTTATTTCGCTCCTTGCTCGCGGAGCGGCATACCGAAAAAAAAGGGATTCAAGGAGGGATTGGACCTCTCTCTTTCTGTCGTGATAGAAGTGGTCGAACCTCGTGAACCGGGCGTAGACGAAAGAAACCTTTCTTCTCTTATGATATTTCGTATTTCTGACGTTTAGTGATTGATAAAAAACTTCTTAGCCGATCCCATAATAGCTTCTTTTCATTTTCACTCCCAATGTACATATGGCACAATATTACAGGAAGCTTGAAGTGCAGCATTCCATTCTCGCATGTCTATTCTCTCTTTCGTTTGGTCGCACTTTCCGTGCGTTCTTCCTCTTCCTTTCTGGATCAGCTTGGTCAGTTAGTCATTGCTAGTATTATATCAGCTGCGGGCAATGCTTGCTACCGGGAACAGATGGAATTTTTTGTTGATTTCGTCGTAGCAAGAACAGTAGCCTGCCCGGCTCTACTAGTCAAGTAGAAATTCAAGTGGATCAGGAAATTGGTTGGTTAGTTATCCTGGCTTGGGGCAAAGGCTCTCGTCCATTTCAAAAGTGGAAATTCACTTGAAAACAGACTTTTTTAGATTACCCGATCGGAGAATAGATATGAAGTTAGTTAGAAACCTCTCCTGTTAGCAAGAGGCCTTTTTCCCGTGTCCGGTTGGAACCGACTGCCGAAAAGAAAGCTTGGAACCTTTCCTCCTTAAAGCCGTGCCCCTATTGAGTAAAGGCTTGACGTAACGTAAGAGGACATGAAATACGAATCATGTTTGTGAGAACCCTATCTATAAAGTTCAATCCCAGAGCCTCTGTAAAGAGACTGGACAATCATCTCTGTCGTGGGTCCTCGGAAGATTCTATATATATAAAATAGAAATAGAAGAAGGAGGTGACACAGATAATGATCTTTCTTTGTTTGCAGCAGACTGACCTGCCCACAGAGCGGTAAAGAGCCAGCCTAAGCCAAAGAGTCAGTGCAACTTTCCGTATTTCTTCTCAGAATATGTAGTGTGGTTGAAGAGAGGGCTGCTTCCCCATAACTAGTTGATATAAGAGTGAGGCCAACAAAGAGCAAGGCCCGGCCGTCATAAGAAAGACTCTTTTTTAGAATTTTCAGTGGGTTTGCCCACTTTCTTCCGTTCATAATTCATAAACAAAAGGCTTTTCGGGTTATTTGCCAATGAATTACAAGAAGAATGGGGTTCGGGTCAAATCAAATCTCCTTACTAAACGGCTGATCCGGCGACATTGAAAAACTCTACAAAGGGAAAGAAAAAGAAATGAATTTTATAACAATTTCTTTTTCTTTCTAATTGGTCAGGGGCTCTTTAGGGAGAAGGGTTTGAGCTCAACTGGGCTATGTATAATTACAGTGACTTTAGAGTCACCCGGAAATCTAAAGCGCAAATTGCGCCTTTTACAATTTTCCGGTTCCCATGTTGGTCTCACCACGTTAGATATCCCTACGATGCTTAAACAAAGAAGATGATCTCTGATTGGTCGTTGAGAGAGTCAGATTCATTACTCAGAGATATGAGTACTGATTCTGATGTTCTTGCTTCTCATAGTAGGGCTCCCGGGCGGTTAGCCTTCTCGACTAGCTCCGGTGCGTCAAATATGAGAATCTTCGCTATATGTAATTATGTTATTCAACGTCTTCTGCGACTAGTCCATGACTTCAACATGAAAGTCTGAAGGACTCTTCCTACTGATTGATGGCACATTTAATCAGATAAAGCCATTCAGTAGGTTGGTCGGAGAGATGAACGCTTACTCATTTGACCTTAAGTCTGCTACCGATAGGCTTGGCTTGGGTTACAGAGTGCGTTGATTGCGCAGCTCTTTGAGAATTCCCTGTCGGCCTTTGTATGTAGCGCTTTCAGGTCCTATCCATTCAGGGCTCCTTTGAAGAAGAAGATACCTCAGGTTAAGTCCAACAGTTTAAGAATAGGACAGCCTTTGTTTGGGTTATTACTCCTCTTGGCCTCTCTTCACTCTTCCGAAAGGTAGGCTTAGAGGTCTTAAATAGTTAAGGGCCGTAAAGACCTTTGTTTCGATAGTTAGGGATTATTCGCTCCTTCTTAGTTCTTGTTCCTGAGTTTTACTTCCTTGCCTGGTCAAGTTCTTATCAATTGGTGAAATTGGCATCATTCTCCTTCAATATCCCTATTTATTAGGGCTCATCAAGTTCTTCTGCTTATACTGAATGGAGAAGAGCTATAAGGGAGTTAGCTTTGCACACAGACAAGTGGCTTCCCGTATATGGAATGATTGCCTTCTACTTACATAAGGAGTCACACTAGGAATTGAATCATACCCATCGTATTAGCGATAGGGACAGTCAACCAACTAAGCGAGTAAGCCTGAAGCAGAGGATCAATCGAGCGTATCCTGACTTAATCCAATATCTTCCATTCCTTAGTAACTGGCAGCAGCAGAAGTCAATAGACATCCATAAGTAAATATGCTATCTATCTCTTGCTATCGCTCTTTTGTCAACTGCACTCTCCTTTTCTTTACCTACTCATCCCATCATTTCTACCGGATAATTGGACTACATATCAGACCTTAAAAGCTTGAGCGGTACTCGCATTGGTGAAATTACGTATAGTAATACAATTCTCCTTTCAAGCCTAAATTCCTTTTTAAAGTTCCAAGAAATCATAACTGCTAGTAAGAATCCTTCGGGCATTTGTTATCTCAAAACAAAGAAGAACGCCCACCGACGAGCAAGAAGCATCAAAGATTTCCGATTGAGATCCAAGCTCTATCCTCAACCTTGGTGATAGGACCGATCAACGAAGACAGGGAAGATGCATCAGCGCCGGGAAAGAATGGATTACAACCCTTGGCGCGCTAATGGACTGATTGAACCAAGCTGGACTGAAACAGTTGGGATACCAAGTAGAGAACGGGAGACTTTCTATATCAATCCAGTCTCGATGCCTACTTCTTCCTCAAGGGTAGATGAATATACCTGACATGCCTATCGCCCGTGGACAAGCTTTGATGAGAAAGGCATCTCCTATCTGATTAACATTCAGTTTGGCTTCTGCTGAACGTAGTAGGCTTACTGATCTTCCTACTTCTTTCTGCTAAGCATATCTTAAATTCAATTCAGAGACTAGCAGAATCCTTCAGATCACAAGGCCATTGATAGTGAAGGAAGCTAAAACTATAGCGAAGATAGTAGCACTGAAACTGTGGGCACACCAGCAAGAAAGGGTTCTTACACAAGACCCTGAAAGACTGGCTGATAACATCTTATGTATATCCAACCCAGCATCTATAAACCTTTTTTCCAAGGAAAAGAGTGAATGGTTGTTATAGATCCGGTGGGAAGATTGCGGCTTCCCATCCATAAGTTAGGTACAATATGCCTACCAAAGGTCGGATTCTAAAGACTCTTCATCTTCCTAAATGGTATTCAGGGTATAGGATCTCTGGGCGGAGATGACCTATCTCAGGATACCATAATAAATGAGTCTTAGCTTACATTCGAATTTTTATTCAATTATAAAACAAGCCCTAAGAAAGACCCCCATCTCAATCTACTAGTATGAACTATCCAATAGCATATGTATTCCCTGACATATATAGACTAATCTCAACACCTAAGTCCCTTAAGAATTATACTAGGAAATTTATTTACTAATAAGCATTATTTAATAATCGTCTTTAGCTTGAGGGACATCGCACTCCTCAGCACAGCAAAGTGTTACCTTACTTGTATCCTTGTCAATGAAGACCCTCCGGTCGTGAAAGCAAGAAAAGGATTTTTCACCAGCTCGAGTGGATTCTATTTTACCTTCGATGTCCATTTCATTCAAGAATTTCAATATATCTTTCTTAAACTCATCCTCATTCATATGCCTATCTCCACATTTAATTGCGATATAAACCTCATCGATAAACCTTATACATTCAATTCCTGGAAATCTATCTTTAAATTCATGGTCAAAATCCATCAGTACCATATCGAATAATGCCATTGTTAATTTCCCCGCGAGTGATAATCTCCCTGTGGGATACACAATTTCCTCACCATCAGAGTATATTGTCAACTTCAGAAAATCTGAAACAAGCTTGGTAACAATACCATTTCCCGCTAATTCCTTAACCTTATCAATGATACGAGTATTAGGTATAGTGAAGATAGACGGTTTTAAGTAGACCTTATAAAGTATAGAGACATCTCTAAATGACGCGAGACGCGCATAAAATGATAACGCTTGGCATTCATATGGGAATTCATCATCTGGTAGGGCTCCATATATAAGACATATTATTGTATTGGATAGAGCCACAATCAATATGATATCATCTTGATGATGAAGAAAAAGAAGAGGTTTTTCATTTAATTGAAAAATCCAAGTTAACATTGCATCTGGACGAACCTTCGTGATCTCACAGAAGTAATCTGCCCGGGGTATTGCTACTACCTTAATAGGCGATAATTCATATCTACCCATGGATATTTTGTTTAGTGAAACATCAAAATCTTCCTTGGACATGGGCTTAAATAAAATCTCACTATAGACCATACCCATAAGCTCTAAAATCAGAGACATTGAATGCTCCTCATTCTCTGAACAGAAGTTTTTACTAGACAACAATCTACTATGAATATGAATTGTTAACATATACTTATTTTGGTGCATCATTTTTATCATATTTATCTATCTATTATTGTATTGGGATATTACCTCAGGCATATTTGGAACAAGTCCAGTTGCCAATAAAAACGAAATCATGATACCAATACCTACTGACTTAAGAACATCACCTGTTGCCGGAATGGAGATCTCTGAAAATGGCTTCTCTTCTTCAAATGCTCTCTGTACATTATTTGATAGATAGCTATCTTTTCTATAAAGCTAATCCTAAAGAAGTTAGGGGAGTGATAACTCATATCGAAAAAGTGAGTATAATCAATACAAGACACCCTGAGGAGCCATGTCTGGAATTCCGGGTAAAAACCCGTACCAGACTGTACATCCAATACCCAAACTTACTAAGACCAGAAATCGACCGTACATACCATTACAATATGTTAAGACCTCAACGAGAATCTTATTCGGTGTAGATAAACCACGCAATCCAGTTCCACTCCAACTATGTGAGGACATTATTTGTTCAGATAGTGGACTGCTAGAATATGAGAAACCTAACTTATCACTTATTAAACTTAACTTTTCAATACAATCTTGTTGTACAGCCAACTCATTTATCAAGAAGTCAACTTGTCCAGGTAAAAAGCGATAACCAACACCCATACGGAGACTATCAGGTATAGAATGGCGTAATTCATTAGGAATTGATATCATATCAGTAGGCAGATTCATAAAAGGGGCTTTTAATCGATCACTAATTGAACGAAACATAGGAGAAGGTGCAATTGATCTTAAATACTGAAGCCAATTACGACTATTACAATTTGATGTACTTGCAACAGATGATGAACTAGTGGGTATTGAACATGGATCATTAATCGCAAGTTTACTGAAATCATAACATATATCATCATACTCATCGTCATCGTCATCTAAGGTTAAATCTCGCATCTTTTTTGTAAGTTCAAAAACATTTAAGTGATCTATCCGTCTCAATAGAGGGAGCAAGCACAATCGTAACATACTGGCACAAATAGAGTATATTTTGAGGACTCTGCTCCAGGTGTTTATCTACCATTTGGTATTTGTCTATCCCTTGGTGTACAGCCCTTACGTATGATACTCTAACATCTCTTTATCTTAGCTGCGTTAGCTACCTATTTATTCTTCATAGCATATCGTATACAGCCTACATCTGGAGTTAGCGTACCCTACTATCAGTAAGATTCTTATTTGAATCTCACAGCTATGAGAGGTTACAGCGCCTTTTTACAGCTGTGGAAAGGCATGTGGTATAGACCAGGGATTTTCATTCATAAGAATGTGCCAACCCAAATTAAATGAGAGACTGTTACTACCCTCTAGTATATAGACTAGAGAAAAGACTAATGGAGCAGATCTTAACCACGAGCCGGACTCGAACCAGCGCTGAACCAGTCCATTCTGATCGTGATTTAGTTAGCAGAAATCCCGATCATCCAATCTCTCTATAGGTGCGCTTTACTTTATTAACCTCTTTTCTGAATTTTATTATTTCTTTACTCTATAGGGTGCTCCCTATGGTAGTATACTTTATTTCATTTCTCTGATTCGATAGCGCTTCCCCTTTCTAGTCAATAAAGAGTGTATGTGATGTTGGATCTTGTATCCGGGCCTGCAGACAGGCAGGAAAAAACCTCATATAGCTATATGAGTGACTACGTACATGGATGTACTCTTTCTGCTAGTTAAAGTTTATGCCTTTTTCCGACCTCCGTTCTGGTACCTCATAGCTATGCGCAGAGTGACTTCGTACCTTCTC